AAAAAATCTTTGTGAGATCGTCAATATTGTACCGAGGGCGTCTTAGAGTATACCGAATCAGTATAGCTATCCTTCTTCTGACACAGCAACGCACTTTCAATCAGTATTGGGAGGAGGTGCTAAATAATTTCTTTCTTCCTTTACTTGTTGTTTGTTGATGTAAAATATAATTTCCCATTCAATTTCTATTGAATGTAATGTAAAATCATCCTGGCCATTATGAGTTTAGAGCTAGAAACTGAGGATTAGGTAAAACGTGAATCTGATAAGGTAGTTTCTAATAATTTCTGAAATTGATTAGAATATTCCCGCATCTGTAAGTAAATGTGAGGTCTAAAAATATTTGTTATTCATAGTTGTAGAAGCGCTTTTTGGTGGAATCTTTTTTTTTGAATTGGTTAGGCGTCCAGTAACAAGTAAGAATAGGAATTTTTATTCGATAAACCAAAAAGAACAAAGAATGAAATATTTGGAATCACTAATGCATATATTGTTGTATTAGATAGAAATCTGAAGGTTCTTTCTTGACCTAACTAAAAAGATGCGCATTTCTAATCTATATATATTATATGAAAAATATATGACAAAATAGAACTTCTAAAGCAAAAGAAAATAGAAATTACTAGTCTTAAATATAGTTGAACCAAAACACCTATTTTTTTGAGTAATCATGTGATAACTTTTTTTTCTCATTCATTCAAGATATTTAAGATATATATTATATGAGTGAACTTATTACGGAATCTAATTAGTTAAAATGAAAATAAAAGTTTTATAAGATAAGATTAATGTTCGCTCTAAAATAAATAGATTCGATCCAATAAAACAAATGATAAAAATAGGAATAATTTTCTAATTTGATTCCAGAACGATTGGAAAAGCGTTAGTTTTATTTTAAAACGAAATTACACTACCCAGTTCTTATTATTCGTAAGTTGAATTAAAAAATGATCCAAGAATGCATTTGCTGATTGCAAACGCGGTATGGGTAGATGTTACAGATGATGAATCAATTTTTTTATATAGTTGTGACTTTATCCTTGTTAGTGCTGTCTATAATGATAGATGACTCAAAAACTTTCAATTGGTTTTTTTCTCCTATTTTGCAAAAAAGGAAACTCAGGTAAGTGCTTTTTTATAAACATATGTATAAAAAGACCATATTTCATTTAGCTCCTTGATGCCTACCATAACTAGTTATTTCGGTTTTCTACTAACGGCTTTAACTATAACCTCAGCTCTATTTATTGGTCTGAGCAAGATACGACTTATTTGAAATTAATTGCACAAAATCTTTCCGCGAACTTCTGTGTATTTTTACCCCGTTAATTGTCAATTCTTGGTCATTGAGATTCATGGTAATTCGGATTAATATTTAGGTATAGATATTACCTCTTTTTTCTCCTTTCAAACAAATTGAAATGATTGAAGTTTTTCTATTTGGAATTGTGTTAGGTCTAATTCCTATTACTTTGGCTGGATTATTTGTAACTGCCTATTTACAATACAGGCGTGGCGATCAGTTAGACCTTTGATTAATTAATTTGATTAATTAACATCTCTTTTTTTGATTGACCTCCTCCTTTCTTTAATATCCAGGAGGTCAAATAAAGATTGCTGTTCCAGTTAGTGTTTCAGTCAAATTCCATCGAAGAAGATACAAATCACGCTCTGTAGGATTTGAACCTACGACATCGGGTTTTGGAGACCCACGTTCTACCGAACTGAACTAAGAGCGCTTTCTTCTCATAAAAGAAAAGACTGTAAAGAAAAGGATTGGCCCCAATACATCTTGTATGCATACACATATAGTATCATCATAAGAATAAAAGATTCTATATGATATGTCCAACGTGAATTGATCTCAAAAAATCCCTCGTTACTGCTCAAAGGAGCAGTAATAGGTAGGGATGACAGGATTTGAACCCGTGACATTTTGTACCCAAAACAAACGCGCTACCAAGCTGCGCTACATCCCTTCCATTGGCCTACAGTGTCATTGTAGAGAATTCCTATCTTGTTTTCCACATCGTTATTGCCTCTATTAAAATCTAGAATTTTTATGTCCATTTCGCCTTTTTGGTCTCATTTAACATATAATAAATAATAGTAAAATACTTCTGGAACCCCTAGGAAAAATAAATGAGTCTTTTTGGGGAATAGTGGGGAAGAAAAGGACGTTTTTTCTGTATTTAACAAAAAGTAAATCTTATTTACTGGATGATTGTACATTTCAATATGTATTATCTTATGTATGTATTATATATGTATTACTATAAAAGGAGGTTTTTCAATGCGAGATCTAAAAACATATCTTTCCGTGGCACCGGTACTAAGTACTCTATGGTTCGGTTCTTTGGCAGGTTTATTGATAGAGATTAATCGTTTTTTCCCGGATGCGTTGACGTTCCCCTTTTTTTCATTCTAGTTATTGACGTGGGAAGGAATAAAGAAGATTAGAGATACAATTAAATAAAGGCCCTTCTTTTCTCTTTTTTCCCTAGAAAAAGGGAGGAAAGAGAAAGAATATTACATGCAACAGCTGTGAGAGTCGGGTTCAGGTTGGAATTAAATTAATATGAATTTTTATTTCTATGTATTAAATTTCTATGGAAGTCGACTACAAACTCTGGTTCTAGGGAAAGCGTATTCTAGACGATAATTATATGAAATACTGTACTGTTGAAATATAGTTTAGAAATCTTTCTATCGTATTTCCTATATTGATTGTAATGAAATCTTGCATAAGAGGATAGCTAGTTACAAAATTTTTCCTTCCTTTCTTCTTTTTCGTTTCGAATTGAAAAAGGAAGAGTTGAGTAAATGAAAAATCCAAAGGAGGTTCATGGCTAAGGGTAAAGATGTGCGAATACCGGTTCTTTTGGAATGTACCGCTTGTGTTCGAAACGGTGTTAATAAGGAATCAACGGGGATTTCCAGATATATTACTCAAAAGAACCGGCACAATACGCCTAATCGATTGGAGTTGCTAAAATTCTGTCCATATTGTAACAAACATACGATTCATGGGGAGATAAAGAAATAGATCGAACGAACCGAGCGCCGGCGCCCTTATCTTTCTTACAAGGAAAGGGCAAAAATGACATTATATATATAACATATTTAATATTTAATTTAACATAGTTAAAGATGATAATTATAAAAAAACCAAATCCTATTTATTTATTCTAATAAAAGATACGGCTGAAATAGGATTTTAGGGATAAGAAATAAACTAACCAAACCATGGAAAAATCTAAGCGAACTTTTCTTAAATCCAAGCGATCTTTTCGTAGGCGTTTGCCCCCGATCCAATCGGGGGATCGAATTGATTATAAAAACATGAGTTTAATTAGTCGATTTATTAGTGAACAGGGAAAAATATTATCTAGACGAGTGAATAGATTGACCTTGAAACAACAACGATTAATTACTATTGCTATAAAACAAGCTCGTATTTTATCTTTGTTACCTTTTCTTAATAATGAGAAACAATTTGAAAGAACCGAGTCGACCACCAGAACTCCCAGTCTTAGAGCCAGAAAAAGATAGGTTTACTCTTTCTTCACTTGAATTCAAATGCCCATCCGAACTCAAACGCGGATTTCCTTTTTGTTGGAAAAATCCAACAATCCGGATTGAAGTCTCGTGTCGTAAGAAAAAAAAAAAAAAGAATAATCTGGGAAGAATAAAATTTTTTATTGAACGTGTTGATTCATATTTATTTTGACTACTATACTTTCTGATATTTTATCATATTCTAATTCTATTCATTTTTATTCGATCTTCCCGGAGTTCATTCTCCGGGCAACTCCGTTTAACCGGTGGATTCTTTCCAACCTACTTCTTTTATGATCTCATTGGAAATCATATAAAGACAATTCCTATTTGATATAGCTATTTGTGCAAGTATTTTACGATTAAGAAGCAACTGTCTCTTGTACAGATCATTTATTAATCTACTATAACTATAGCATACCCCCCTTTCACGAATTGCTGCATTTATTCGAGTGATCCACAAACGACGAAAGTTTATTTTTTGCCTATCTCTATCCCGATGAGCCGAAACCAAAGCTCTTATTTTTTGTTGAGTAATAGTTCGAGTAAGTCTTGAATGAGCCCCCCGAAAGCTTGATGCAAATAAACGAATTTTTGTTCTACGTCTCCGAGCGATATATCCCCGTCTAATTCTGGTCATTGAATAAATGAAACTTTAACGAATAACTAATAGATTTCCTTTCTTTCAGTTATTCTTTTGCCCCTTTCCATTAATAACAAAACGGATTTTTCCAATGTATAAACTAAAAATTCCAATGGCTTTCGCTACTATAACCTTCCCAACCACGATTTTTTATTTTTTTATAAGCATTTCACCTCGAAATACGAAATTGTACTATACTAGGTTAAAAAAAAAATAGCAATGATAACTAAATAGTGGATTCCATCGTTTCTATGGTTACTTAGTAAACGGTGAGGTCTTCTCTATACACCGGAGCCCTTACTTCATTTAATCAATGTTATTGCTAACTTGTATAGTTCACATTCTTCGGCTCTACCCATGAATTATCCAGTAATAGGTCTTTCACAACGAGCTCTACCTATACAGTAACGGTATTTAATTATGAAAGTTGGCTGGGTAGCTGACCCTGTTAGTCCGTTCTTGCAAGATGGGTCTATCTAAGATTTCCTCCGCTTAATGGATAACCATTTGCTACCAATGGAGAATTACTTCTCATCTTGAATTGAGGTGAGTGGTTTTACACCAATAGAAACCATAAATTTCATACACAATAAAAGGGATATGACCCCATTTTCTTATTTTTAGTTTTAGATAGTAAATGTAGTTTGTTTTTCCGTTCTATCCTATTTGATCATTGATATTCGAACATTGTTCTCTTTCCTTTGTTCTAGTTTATGATCTGAACGAGTCGCACATACACCCTAGTACATGTTCCTCGACGCTGAGGGCATCCCCGAAGCGCGGGGGATTTTGTGACATTTCTGATTGGCTGTCTTGTATTTCTAATAAGTTGTTTAATCGTTGGCATGTTGAATCATATACATAATGGGCTGGTTTAGATCGATCCTAACCGTATGATTATGAATGACTTTTATTCAATAGAATAGAATCGATAGATCAATAGAATCATCAATCAATAGATATAGATAGATAGTAAATAAAAAAAAGTCATAGAATATTAAACGCGGCAGGGTTCATTTTAAATCACGAATTGACGCGAAATTCAGGCTATTTATTGTCATTCAACCGCTACAAGATCAACAATTCCATAAGCTTGGGCCTCTGTTGCTGACATAAAAATATCTCTTTCCATGTCTTCGGATACAACCCAGAAGGGTTTCCCCGTTCTTTGTACATAAACCCTTGTCAGGGTTTCACGTAGTTTCAGCAGTTCTCCCACTTCCAGGATGAATTCTCCCGTTGCTACTTCAGAAAAAGAACCAGCGGGTTGATGGATCATTACCCTGATGATATAAGATAAAAAAGGTTTCTCTATTTCGCATGATGAGGGGAAGATAAAAGAAAGATAAAAGAATAACAAGAAAAAAGATAGAATCGAACAACCGTACGGGCATTACGCATTGCATACGGCTCTACAATAAAATTGACCCTTACCTTCAAAAAAATAGGATCGATCAGACCCCGATCGGTAAATGATCAACTTACCACCCTTCTTTTCGGAGGAATTCAAAAATACTATGATGGCTCCGTTGCTTTCTATATTTATTATATTTTTTTGTCTGTGATTTGTCTGTCATTCAGCAATCCCAAGGTTGCTTTTTTGTTTGATCAAATAAACTAAGGAAAAAAGAATCTTGTTTTTTTTTCGCTCTATACTATAAATATTGTTAAGAGACCTCTGGTGTGAAAAAAGTTTGTGACGCTGAATTGGACTTCCGATAATAAAATAGGAAATACCTTTTTCTCATATTATACTCTCTCGATACATAATCTAATGTTTTGTGTTTTGAAAACAAAATTTATTATATCGAATTCAAAGTGCCATGCTATTATTACTTAACTTAAAAATTCATATTTCATATGGCGAAGGCATAGTCTTCCTTTTTCTCTCAAATAAAAGCCTCATTGGCGCCAAGCGTGAGGGAATGCTAGACGTTTGGTAATTTCTCCTCCGACCAGGATAAAAGATCCCATTGAAGCGGCTGATCCCATGCATATTGTCTGTACATCTGGTTGTACAAATTGCATAGTATCATAAAGAGCCACCCCCGGTATTACCCATCCGCCAGGAGAGTTTATAAACAAATACAGATCTTGGGTATCATTCTCCATACTGAGATATATCATAAGACCAATAAGTTGATTTGAGATCTCGCTATCAACCTCTTGACCTAAAAAAAGTAATCTTTCTCGATAAAGTCGGTTGATTAGGGTCAAATTGTATCCCCCCGGAACCGTACAGGCGCCTTTTGACGCATACGGTTCAAAAAAAACAAAAGAATCAATGTGTAGATTCCTATACTTTTTCTTTTTTCATAGCAAGTTCCTTCTAACTTATAATGATTTCCTTGATTTTTGACTAAACACGAGTTTGTCTTCCTTTCCTTATAACTTAACTATTAACTAGAACTAGAATATAAAAAAGAATTTATTAAACTTATCCAACTAACTTTTCATTGATGGATTCTTTCATCGAGATTCAATCCAAATCACGATGTCTTTTTCTTGTTCTTAAATGGGCCCCTTTAATCTTTTTAGGTTTATGCTCTACTCCGGGTAAAGATCCGCCCTATTTTTATTTGCACATATAGTACAAATGCTCCCATTACCACTTCTTTTAGTTATCCCTTCTTTTTTTTTTCAATTCACGCATTCCATAAAATAGTTGAGGGCTTAATGCATTTTACTCAATTGATTGATTAAGAGGAGAGTTTGAAATAACTTCTACTTATAAAAAAGAGATTTCTTTAAAAAAAGGAATCCTTTATGATATAAAATAGATACCACTTGGTTTTTTTAAACGGAGCCTGGATACTTCAATGTAGTAGTCCAACTAAGCCAACCATAAAATCTTCTAATTGATAATAGTAATTCGAATCCCCCCCAAAAAGTGGATCTAATTGCATTTCACGCTCCAAATTTTTGATGATTCCATTAATCTTTCGTGGGCGAAACAGGGGATATCTCGAGTGGGGAGAAAACGGGAAAATCCCATATGGCCCAATATATCTGACAAGTCGCACTATATGTCAACCCAAGTTGCATCTTCCTCTCCAGGACTTCGAAAAGGTACTTTTGGAACACCAATAGGCATTATTAAATGAAAGAAAAAAGAACTAAGTACTATATTTTACTTTGATGTGGAAACGTAACAAAGCCCTTATTATTATCATTATCTATTATTTTATTATTATCTTTATTTATAAATAATAATAATATAATCTTTATCTTTTCTTTCTTTATAATTTTATATTATATTTTTATTTATTTTATAATAATAATATATTGTACTTTATCCT